GCGTAACTTGCGCTACACTATTTTTTTTTCCTCCCAGGCTGTGCTTTTGCGTTCTTGCCGCATTCTGAGAACTACTAGCGATAATATACGCCCAGTGTCGCCGGGGGATTCTGTCCTTCTCCGCTTACTAACTGAGTTTCTTCCAACAAAGTTAGAATCTCACTCCGCCTTCGCCGGGGCTAGCTGCGTGGCTTCAACCCGTTCGCTCTCAGAATCATGCAAGAAAGCAAAGCTAGGAAGCCGTAAAATAAAGCAAGATTGCTTTACTACGAGAACAGGAGCAGGGCTTGAACCTGCAGTTTCCCATTTCCTGTTTCTAACAAACGGGATAAGTGAATGGCTAGATAAGCATATAGCTAGTCTTGTCGTAGCTATCGTCTTATATAAGCAATTCTAGTTGCCGTAGGTGGTTGCAATTCTTGTATAAGCTATCTGCTATAAGTAAGTCAAAAAAGAGCTGTAGATAAGCTTCTATCGTTCGTATACTCACTTGCTTTCTTATATAAGATATTTCTTATGCACCGTAGGTCTTATAGAAAGAGCTGTGCAAGAGATATAGTCTAGTAGCAAGTATATGCTTATACAGCTATACAGTATAGTAGCAAGTATTGCAAAGTATAAAGAGAATACCTTCTTAGATGTCCTTTAATCTATGCCATGAAACCCTAATGGTGCTTCTCGGCAGTAGGTAAACAGCCTTCTCTATTCCTCCTTACCAACTACCTAATACTGCACAGGCTCATCAAACAGCGCTACCTGTCCCCTTTCTATGTACCCAGTCTACGAACCGGGCCTCGCCTAATAGGCCTTCCATGCCCTGAAAACACCGATGCAGCATGGTTTCATAGTGTAGGATGGCTCTTACCGGAACTTCTTCACTCAATTATCAAGATTAAAGCTACTTTCTGCTTTTGCTCGCCGATGGCTGCGCCTTTTCTCTTTCTACATCCCCGAGACCAGGACTATTCTGATCGAAGCTATAGGCATCTAATCCATTCGGGGAAAGAGGAAAGGAAAGAAGAGCTTTTTCTCTCGAGGAAGATGGCCCACTAGTCTTATTTTCTTGATCACTAGCCCTTACTCTCAGTCAATGATTCAAGAACGAATACCGAGACAGCCAACAACACGAGGGGCGTTCAAACTACCATTTGGTAGAACCAATATTTCCTCAACATAGTGGCCAAGCATAGAGCCCGGACCTTAACTAACACAATCGATTTAAAGAACCAAGCGGGCATCGATCCTATCAAATGTATAAAGAAACTTGCTGAGATGAGTCAAGCTTCTGACATTTAACATAGATAGAGAAAAAGAGGGCTGCCTTAGTATTAGTTTGGCAGCAGAGAAACAAGCCTGACTATTCAAGATGAAATGAACTTAGTGAGACAATTGAGGAGCTCAATGATATCTATTATCGACCGACTTTAGGAGGAGGTAACACACGAGACGCGCTGCGCTCTACATTTGCTTCTCTTCCTTAGAGATTTCATTTCAGCCACCGGGAATAGTACCTATGAATTCTAGAAAACATTAATGAAGATCCCGCTCAGACTTCTCCTATCGGGAAGTCCTTCGCTCAATGCGGCGTATCATGTCGCGCATACAAGACTTTTTCTTCTAGAATCTTCTTCCTAAGAGCTAAGAGTCCGGAGAAGAGGAGAGATTCAGAAAAGAGAGAGTCCCTATCCTGGCATTACAAGGATCACTTCACGCAATCCGAAGAGGTTTTGCAGAAGTCCTTAGCCGAGGAACACGTGTATGGGATCTTGAAGCCTCATGGTTACCAACTTCAAGTTTCGATTAGAGAACTCTTCTCCGCGATTAAGGCCTCAAAAGCGCCTTAAAAACATCTCAACTGATCGCGAGACCGATCGGAAGGGCGCTGAATTCTTCATCTCCAACTCAGTCGATCTCCGGTTGACCCTATTGAATAGCCTTCCTTGAAAGCCCCAAAGAAGCCAAGCTATTGTAAATAGTTGTTAAGGCCTTTATATTGTATAAGTCAGCACGCAAACACATTATATCTAGAATATCCATTGGTAACATCCAACTGGGAATTTTGACATTCCTGTCATCGAGGTACGGAACTAATAAGTCGTGATATATTACATCTTTCAACGTAGCAACTATACAGTTGTGTAACTCATCACGATAATTCATCATGGTTAATTTATCGCCCAAAAGGGCACCTTTCCCCTTCTTGCTCTAGGGCTTTGAAGTTATCGAACCAAGCCCAATGTCCTTGGCCCTCGTGAAGCTTCACCAATGCTCTTTTCCACGCACCCCTACGTATGCCTATGTGGGAGTACTCCCTTTTTAGCAATGCTAATATCTCATTTTGCTTCTCTTCTACGAGAATGAGATTAGGGCGACAAGGCGCCGGCTCGCTCGGCCGAAACACCTTATTAGGTGTCCATGCCTTGATTCTTGCGAGAGCTTCTTGCTCCGTTTCCACCCTTACGGATGGCGAAGGCCCCGCCTCCAGATCCCTTCCTTCCCCCCCTTCGAGAGAGGACAACTCTTGGATAGGGGAGGGGGCTCCCCAAGCGGGTGACCCCGTATCCTCATCCCTCTGGCTTTCGGCCAATAAAGGAAAGATAGGCTCTCCCCCAGAAGGATCAGGCAAGCCCCCTCCGGGCCCAGTCGTTATCTCCGCTGTTTTGTCTTTTAAAAAGGGGCGGACTGCGTCCATAAGATCCCCAGTGTTCATGGACACCAAGGATTCTCTTATGAAAATCGCGAGTACGATAAGACATGCCGTTCTGATTATCCAATAGGAAGAGATTGGAGTCCTCCGCCCCCACGGTAGTCTAAAGAGAGTAGTCCCCCATAGCCCTGCGAAAGCAAAACTAAGGTGGACGAAGCATAATTGAATAGCTCCGGCACCCATTAATTTTGCATTTGCAACATGGGAATGAAAATCTCGATAGCGAACCTGAATGGCTTTTTTAGGCCCAATTCCGTACATTTTTGTTGAGGCAATTCTGACTTGTTTCTCGGCAACTGATCTAGCTCCTGAAATATATAACATGATTGATCCTTCTTTTTACGAGTCTTCTTGGCTGGAATCATAAAGAGAAATGGGTTGTATCCTTTCTGATGATCTTTTGCATCACATCAAGGTGACAGGATTCGAACCTATGGCCCTCTGTACCCAAAACAGATGCGCTGACCAGACTGCGCTACACCTCGTCTCACCGCCCCGGAGCATATAGATCCACCCGATCGATGAACACTCAAACCGAACTCGCCCGTCCTTTTGGGCACAGGGACGCGAGAACCAATCTGAGTAATCAACCGCTTTTTATCTGCCTCCAGCAAGATAGGGCGACGCCAAAAAAAGCCTATAGTGCAGGAGCGCTCACATTTTTTGGCTTACTCTTTAACTTTCATTTTGAAATCCGGCTCGCTCCCAGCCTTTAGACCCTTCGCCCGCTTAGAAGTGGATTCGAACCACTGACACAAGGATTTTCAGTCCTTTGCTCTAACCAGCTGAGCTACCTGAACCACCTTCCTAAAGTCTGTTTTCTTCAAGGAGATTTTCAGTCCTTTGCTCTAACCAGCTGAACTACCTTACCACTTGACTAAAGTCTGTTTTCTTCATCGAATAGCGCCCTACCTTACCACTTGACTAGTAAGGGAAAACCCCTAAACTAAAAAGAAAAGAATTGATAGGCTTTTTCGCTTGTTCGTCAAGCTTTCGAGCAGCTCTTTGCCGCCTAATCCCCCAACCATGCTCAATAACCGAGAGCCGTCCAGGGACTGGACTCCACCAAGAGGTTCTTTCTCTCACGTAATTTCGCCCGCCCGTTTCACTTCCGTGCCGGAGGAAATGGGATTCGAACCCATGATACAATCTTCTTGTATGTCGATTTAGCAAACCAATGCCTTAAGCCACTCAGCCATACCTCCAAGTTGTTGATCGGAATGGAATTTGATGTGCCGGGTTTGGTTGGTTGCCCGAAGGGCTATCTGATCCGATCAACTGCGTAAGCCGTAGCGCGCTAGCGCGCGTACTCTTCCTCTATCTATAGAGCGAGACTCCACCCAAATCTGCCATTCGTTGGGCGACGCCTTCTTTTCTATGAACACCCCACCGCTGAATGATGAACTTTGCCAGTTTTCGCCTGCGACCCGACCGGGAGGGGAACACACAAGCCCTTACCCGCCTGAATGGAATGAATATCTCCCTCGTCTGGTCGAGAAGGGAGAAAGCCCGGGGAACTGGACTGTGACTCTTCTATTATATTACGAAGAAGTCCATTCTCGTCATGATCGATCCACGTCCTACCGTAGTGCCCGGAGAACCGGGCTTGCTTGGCTTACAAAGCTAGCTTACTAACGCGAAGTATTTTTTCGTTGATTGCACGAGCTAGCCAACAACCCCCCCTTACTCACCTCTCGCTCTATAAAAAGCCCTTTCTCAGGAGAGAAAGCTCCGCGAGCTGCCCCCTTACTCTATAGAAATGGATGGAAATGCCCGCCTTGATCAATGCGAAATTGATCGAGATGGGATCATGATTTGATTGGAAATGCGTAAGTAAGAGGAGATGGGAGTAACCGGGCGTTCTATATACTATGATTCGCCCTTTTCATTTCTTTCATTTTATAGAAACTAGTGATGTACTTCTATAGCCTTTAGCCTTTCTAGTGAAGTTCACTCCTTTGGTATTGGAAACCTCCTTATCTTATTTTAGCAGCAGAAAATTCCTTCCTCTTTGCTGCTACAACGCGCGGTTGCTATTAGCTTATTTATTTACTTGAGGCATAGGCATAGGCGGGATAGGGCTTTGCTTTAGCATAGGGCGAAAAAGAAGCTCTATAAGCCGAAATTGAGTACCCGCAAACCCTTGAGTTCCTTTTCTTTATCATAGGGTAGGGGGCGGCTTTGAAGCTATAGAAACAAAAAGGCTACTTACTTTGCGATAGGAGCTTGCGCGCGGCCCCCCCAAGCTATATAGGAAATCAAATAGCATAGGCATCGCAGCGGCTACTCTTTTGCGCTAGGAGTTATGAATTTATCGTTTAGTTTTGCTTTCATTTAGGAGTGAAAAGGAACTTATGAGATGAACGTAATCTATATCTCTCCTTTCTTTGGTTAGGAACAATTCACAATAGCTTGCCTTAACATCGAATAACATAGCGAGCGGCTACTAGCTTGCTGCGGCTCTTACTTATGAGCTTAGGTTCCATAGCTTTAGGAGCCTTCAACAAAAATAGAATAGCTTTGCTTAGCGGCGACTACTTTCTTTCTAGTAGCTGCTTCGCTTTAGGAGCCATTTATTTGGTGTAGAACCACATAGCTTGCTCCGAAACTATTGCATTGATAAGCAGGGCTTACCGGTACAATAAAGCAGTCCATTTATTAATCCTTCGCAAATGTTGCTCTAAAACTTTTTTAGCTTGAGCGAGTGCAATTTATATCATACTTGCTCGCGCAAGTCATTTCTTGCGCTCGCTCTAGCAGCAAGGATAGTTCTGCAAGGTAATTGCGCGGGCCTTACTAGCTTTGCCTGCTTGGTTGTACAGCTACTAAAGCAAGGCTATTTTGCTATTCTACAGCTTGAAAATGGCTCCTAAAGCTGACTACTAGCAAGAGCTATGCTCATTTTTTTTAGGGCTCCTAAAGTTATTGAATTGCTCTGCTCCTAAGCTACTAAGCTATCTAGGATCCGAAATTCTTTGATATTAAATACCTCCCTAAGCAAGATAGTTGCTCCTCTCCTAAAGTACTAGCACGAGCTAATAGCAAAAGCAAAGCTAGTAGCCAGCCGCTGCTATCTCTTCCTATATAGCATAGCTTCCAAATAGCCCAAAGCTATTGTCCTATAGAGCTTCCACCCTCCCTACGCTAAATCAAAGGAGCTACTAGAACAGCTAAGGTAGTAGCCTTTGATTTAGCTCTAGCAGCTAGGAATTGAGCTTGAAAGCTTTGGTTTCATTTAGCTGTAGCTTCTTTTTTTATTTAAAGCCTGTATCAGCTTGGAGCACACTCGATTGAACTCACACAGGGAGCAGTCTTACCCAACAACGGTGTTACAGGACGTCGACATTGGCTAATGAGGAGATTCGGCGGCAAAGAGCTGCTCGAAAAGGGTCATGGTTGGCCCAGTACATCCTCTTGTGCCTCGCCCCTGGGTCTTGGTGCCGAAGAAAAGGCTCGTGGCGCATGTGCGTGGATTAGGATTCTCGCGCCCTTAACAAGATCACAGTAAAGAATCGCTATCCTTTGCCAAGGATAGATGTCTGATTCCCATTTGACTAGTTAAGGGAGCCCGTTACTTCACCAAGATAGACTTAAAGTCGGGATACCACCAAGTGCAAGTGGTGGAAGGCGTTGGAAGACCGCGTTAAAGACAAGGCAAGAGTTATATGAATGGGTCGTCATGCCATTCGGCCCTATTACGGTAAGGCCAACGCACCTGCAACCTTTATGCGGCTGATGAACGATGTTCTTAGGCCTTATTTAGATTGGATGAATTCGTCACGGTCTACGACGACGACATCTGGTTTATAGCAAGACCTGGGAGGAGCATCTGAAACACGTAGAGGCTGTTCTAGAAGCTCTGCGTGAGCACCTCCAGTAGTTTTATGCAGTCTGGTCTGTCCATCTCCCAGCATCCAGAAATCATGTTCCTACAAGCCCATTTGGCTGCAACATGTGCTTAACATACATAGTTCCTATTCAATTTTTTACAGACTTGGAGATCAAGAAGGGAAAGCAAAAATAAAGAAAAGGATAATGAAAGCGCCGAGACATCAATAGGATAGAAATTTCCTGCGCAGTCCGTGCTAGTAGTGATATCCTAATTCGGTGACCTCTCCCACCCAGAAGATAAGAAGAAAGGGAAACTATTGCCAAGAGAGGCCTGGGACCGCTCTGCCCCATCACCTACAAAAGGATCAGTTATTGGAGTGCTGCGCTTCTCGGGGTCATCTGAGTTAGAGCAACCCCACTGCCGGGGCGATCCAGTCACCCGGAATTTGCACTATTGTTACTTACGATGTTTCTTCGCAATTCCTGACTAGTCGTAGTTTTCTTTTTTCTCCTTTCAAACAAATTGAAATGATTGAAGTTTTTCTATTTTATTTGGAATCGTGTTAGGTCTAATTCCTATTCCTTTTTGGATTATTTGTAACTGCATATTTACAATACAGACGCGGCGATCAGTTGGACCTTTGATTAATTAACATCTCTTTTTTTTTATTGA